ATCCCTTTAAAAAATTGTTGTACAGTGTTATGTCATTGTAGAAAATACATGTCTTATTTTCCACATCCTTCTTTTTTGCTCTAACTATCTATTATCTATATAGGTAGAGAATGTTCTTGTCATTTTTTTGAAGGGACGGCAAAATTGAATATGCTGGTGCATTGTACATATGCATTTTAGTTAGTAATTCCTAATTATAAATTCATTTCAAGCAAAAACAAATGATCTTGAACTAAGATATCGGATTATCTATGATCTATGTATTAGAATATCAAACTAGGATTATATATGTATTACAATATAAAATACAAATAAAGAATTAAAATAAATAATAAAAAAAGAAGGAGGATCTTAAATGCGAGATATAAAAACATATCTCTCAACGGCACCTGTGCTAACCACTCTATGTTTTGGTTCTTTAGCAGGTCTATTGATAGAAATTAATCGTTTATTTCCAGATGCCTTGTCATTCCCCTTTTTTTCATCCTAATTGAATTCTTGTATTGATCTGTGAAAAAATGAAGAAGATTTGAGATACAATTCTACGTAACATGATTCCAATTTTGTTCCTTTTTTCTTTCCTATCCTAAAAATATAGAGAGAGTGTATCGAACTTCAGTTAAAATACAGTGAATCTATGATAGGATTTTTGGGAAAAGAAATGGAAATATGGATCCAGTCTAGGGGCGATTCTACGAAATTATAACATAGAAAGAAGAAAATACTGAGATTAGGATAGGAATAATTCCTAGTTAGAAGAAATTGTATTAATTAATTATTACAATATTCATTGCGATATTCTTCTATTAATGAATATGAATCTTTTTCTTTATAGTTATAGTAATTCTATTTTAGATTATAGTAATTCGAAGTCATTCGAATTCTAATAATTTGAAATAGAAAATATTTACAAATTTCATTTTTAGTTAGTAACTTTTATTAATCTTAATGAATTATATTAATTCTTAATATAGTATAGATGTATAGAATAGAGATTCTTTTTTTCTTTTTCTTTGGTTCGGATCAAAAAGAAAGAGAGTTCTAAAATGAAGTCGATCCAAAATGCCAAAATGAAAAGGAGGTTCATGACCAAGGGTAGAGGTATTAGAATTATAGTGATTTTGGAATGTACCTGTTGTGTTCGAAAGAATGTCAATAAAGAATTGCCGGGCATTTCTAGATATATTACTCAAAAGAATCGACACAATACACCCAATCGACTAGAATTGAGAAAATTCTGTCGCTATTGTCAAAAGTATACTATTCATGGGGAAATAAAGAAATAGATGGAACGGAATGCGTGTTTTATTTTTCCAAGTAGTGGGAAGCTTTACATCTTAACATATATAATATAAAACAAATCCTATCTTGGTCGAATCTTAAATAAATAAGAAAAAAATAGGATTCTATTTTATTTTATCTAGAAGGAATAAACAAACAAGGAATAAGCAAACCATGGATAAATCCAAACAACCTTTTCGTAAATCCAAGCGATCTTTTCGTAGGCGTTTACCCCCAATTGGATCGGGGGATCAAATCGATTATAGAAACATGAGTTTAATTAGTCGATTTCTTAGTGAACAAGGGAAAATCTTATCTAGACGAACGAATAGGTTGACCTTGAAACAACAACGATCAATTACTATTGCTATAAAACAAGCTCGTATTTTATCTTTGTTACCTTTTCGTAATAATGAGAAACAATTGGAGAGAGTGGAGTCGATCCCTAGAACTACAGGTCCTAGAACCAAAAATAAATAAATAGACTCTTCCAAACTCCAATCAGAACTCAAGCTCATATTAATGTTTTGCTCGAAAAAACTAGAATCCAGATTTGATTCTTATATTATAAAAAAGGAAAAATAGGGAAAAAATCTTTTTTTTCTTGAAAGATGTTCGTTTATTCTTACTACTCAAATCTGAATCTATTTTTATTCTATCTTCCCGGAGTCCATTCTCCGGGAAATCCTGTTTCAATCATTCTTGTTTCCTGTATAATAGATTCTATTAAGATTCTTTTATTTGATTTGTATTTTTCTAATTAAAAATTTTATTTGAAATAATATCAAAACAATTCTTATTTGATAGGGCTATTTGCGCAAGTATTTTACGATTCAGAAGCAATTGTCTCTTGTACAGATTGTGGATGAATAGGCTATAACTAGAGAATAGCCTATCTTCACGAGTTACTGCATTTATCCGAGTGATCCACAAACGACGAAAATCTCTCTTTTTTCTGCTCCTATCTCGATGAGAGGAAACCAAAGCTCTCATTCTTTGTTGAGTAGTAGTTCGAGTAAGTCTTGAATGAGCCCCTTTAAAGGTTGATGCAAATAAACGAATCTTTTTTCGACGTCTCCGAGCTGTATATCCTCGTTTAACTCTGGTCATTGAATCAAATGAAACTTTCTTGAATAACTAATTGATTTCTCTTCTTTCAGTCATCCTTTTCCTCCGGTCGATTAATAACAAAACGGATTATTCCAATATATAAAATATAAATTCCAATGGCTTTTGCGACTATGACCTTCCCGACCACGATTTTTTATTTCTTCGAGGTATCTCGCTGCTACTAAAGAAAAAAGAATAGTGGGTTCCCTCGTTTCTATGGCAACTTTTGAAACGGTGAGGTCCTCTCTATACACCGGAGTCCCTTTTTTCATTTCATCAAATTTTATCGTGAACTTGTATAGTTCACATTCTTTGGCTCTACACATCTATTTCTCAATTCAAATTAGAAAGTAATAGTCCTTTTCACAAAGAAGCTATCCATACAGTGACGGTATTTAATTCTGAAAGTTGGCTAGGTAGCTGACCCTGTTAGTCCGTTTTTTTTCAAGAAAAGGAATAGGAGCATAATCTTTTTCCTCCGCTTAATGGATAACTCTTTGTTACCAATGGAGAATCCCTTCTCATCTCAAACGGAATGATTGGATTTGCACCAATAGAAACCATAAATTCATAAGTAAATGATAGATCTTCATTTTTAGATACTAGTCAATTAAAAAATTTTTTTATTTCTTCAAACTCATGATCTGAACTGAACGAGTCGCACATACACCCTAGTACATGTTCCTCGACGCTGAGGACATCCTCGAAGAGCGGGAGATTTCGTGACATTTCTTATTGGCTGTCTTGCGTTTCTAATAAGTTGTTTAATGGTTGGCATAGCGTGTCTATAGAGTCTCATTCTAGATAGAATAGAGCGGTTTGGTTTAGATCGATCTTAACCTGATAGTTGATGATTATGAATGATTTCTATTCACACAGAAAATTCGAATTTTTAAAAGGAATTCGTATATGAAACCCCAGTATTTTCATTTTCGACCGCTACGAGATCAACGATGCCATGAGCTTGGGCTTCTGTTGCTGACATAAAAACATCCCTTTCCATATCTTCGGATATAACCCATAAAGGGTTGCCCGTTCTTTGTACATAAACTTTTGTGAGAGTTTCGCGAAGTTTCAATAGTTCTTCTGCTTCCAGGATAAAATCCCCTGCTTGTGCCTCGTAAAAAGAACTAGCAGGTTGGTGAATCATAACCCTGATGATATTGATATAACATCATGAACGGTTCTTCTATCTATATATTGCACGATTGGGTTAAAGTAAGGGGAAATTCAAATAACAATAAAAAATAGAATTAAACAACCGTACGGGCATTTTTTGTACATTGCATACGGCTCTGTAATGGAATTTATTTTTTCTACTGAAAAGAATAAATAGAACCTATCTGATCCAAATAATAATCCATTTACCACCCTTCCTTTCGTAGTAGTTAAAAAGATACTATGACGGTTCTGTTACTTTATATATTTATCTCGTATGTGGTTTAGCAATCCCAAAGTTTCTTTTTGATATGATCCAAGAAGGAGAATTTTTTTTTTCATTTTTTTAACTCTTTTTCTCATAACATAAAAATAAGAAAGAGACTTCTGGTGTGGAAGAATAATGGTTTGTGACGCTAAAATTGACTCTTGCTTGACACATAAAATCAAATTAGGAATAACCCTTCTTTCATACTACTATCTCGATACAAAATATAATGTTCTAAAGAAACAATAACGGTTTGTTCATATCGAACTCGAAGTGCCATGCTATTATTACTTATTCTTTATTTGATTCATATTCGATACAGCGAAGGCATAGTATTCTTTTTTTCTCAAATAAAAAGACTCATTGGCGCCAAGCGTGAGGGAATGCTAGACGTTTGGTAATTTCTCCTCCGACCAGAATGAAAGATCCCATTGAAGCGGCTAATCCTATACATATTGTATGTACATCCGGTGACACAAATTGCATAGCATCATAAATGGCTATTCCTGGTATTACCCATCCGCCTGGAGAATTTATAAACAAATAAAGATCCTTAGTCTCATTTTCTATGCTGAGATATACCATGAGACCGACAAGTTGATTCGAGATCTCGCAACCAACCTGTTGGCCTAAAAAAAGTAATCTTTCTCGATAAAGTCGGTTGATTAGGGCAAAATTGTATCCCTGAGGAACCGTACGTGCACCTTTGGATGCATACGGTTCAAAAGAATTGCGAAAAAAAATCAATGTGTCGATTCCAATTCTATTTCTTTCTTTTTTTTCACATGAGTTTTGTTCTCTCTCCCCTTCCCTTTATTCTATAATGTAAAAAAGAAAAAAGAATTTTATGAACTTATTGAACTAACTTCTCATTGATGTATTGTTTCATCGAAATTCAAATTACGATGTAATTTTCTTGTTCCTGAATGGGCCCTTTAAATTCTTTTAGGTTCTTGTTCTACTCCGGGGGAAGATTTGCCCAAATCTCATTTGCGCATATAGGTCAAATGATTCCAGTACCACTTCTTTGTTTTTTAATTGTTTCATACCTTTCCCAAAAAGATTCGATGTATTCATCATACTACTCCATCGGTAGGTAGTTTTAGATTATCCCTATAGTAAGTCTAAGAATAGTCGGTGGTAATCGTGTAATCATCATATATTCTACATAATAGATTCTATT